AATAGTGGACAAATTGGCGTATTACCAAATCACGCGCCTATTGCCACAGCTGTAGATATAGGTATTTTGAGAATACGCTTTAATGACCAATGGTTAACGATGGCTCTGATGGGCGGTTTTGCTAGAATAGGTAATAATGAGATCACCGTTTTAGTAAATGATGCGGAGAAGAGTAGTGACATTGATCCCCAAGAAGCTCAGCAAACTCTTGAAATAGCGGAAGCCGGCTTGAGGAAAGCTGAAAGTAAGAGACAAACAATTGAGGCAAATCTAGCTCTCAGACGAGCTAGGACACGAGTAGAGGTTCTCAATGTGATTTCGTAACTAGTCGGTGCGCCCGAGTCGAATAATCCTAATCCAAAGAATTTTTGTTTATACACATATGGATTCTTCCGATTGAATCCAATCAAATACAATCAAGTGGAATCGGATTCTGATGTAAGGAAAAATGGAATCGGATTCTGATGTAAGGAAAAAGTTTGAGTTTCACTTCGAAAATCAAATCGAATAGGATAGAAAAGATACAAAATCAGTAAGTAGAAAAACTTATTAGATACCATTGACCATGGTATCTAATAAGTTCTACCTACTATTGGATTTGAACCAATGACTCCCGCCGTATGAAAGCAATACTCTAACCACTGAGTTAAGTAGGTCATTTATCATTATAAGGAGAAAAAAAAGGACCCCTCCCATTGATGGATTATAAATGCAATAAGACTTCGAAGCAATACCAATCAAAAAGATCAAAGAGATACGATGTTGGATCATGGAATATTCATCTTGACAAGAAATTATCTCCATAATATGATAAAATATGTATCACAAGCACAAGGGCTATAGCTCAGTTAGGTAGAGCACCTCGTTTACACGTGCGCCAATGTTTTTCAGAAGAGTCCATCATGAAATCAAAGAATCGATCTTTTTGAGAAATCAATGTCTGACTCCAGGATTTTTAGGGAACAAAACAAGAGAACAATAGCCTGACAAATGGTTCGGTTCGATTCAGGTTCCCATTTAGGAACAAAATGGAATCCATCATTGATTTGAGATATTGATAAGGTGAATACCTAGTCTATTCAATGCTAGGCATAATGAGTATAAGGACCTCAAAAATTCTCTTTTTGTCCTATGAACCTTAAGGCGTATGAAGTTTCATATTTGATTCTTTAATCAGGATGATAGAGACTCCATTTAACTATTTAACTTAGGTTAATCTAGGCCAGAAGCAAACCTACGTCAAGATAACCTTTCTTTGAAACACTTTGGTAGTGCTCCTATATTACAATCCAAATAATGAATCCGAGCACGTGGAGCCATTTCCTTATTTTTCTGTCAAGAAAAAAAATATGGTAGACTAACTGATATTTCTAGCAGTTAATGAAAGAGCCCAATGCAAAAAAAAAAATGCATGTTGGGTCTTTGAAAGAGTTCGAATCATTTTGATAAGAATAAGTTCGATCTCTTTTACCGAGAAGGTCTACGGTTCGAGTCCGTATAGCCCTATAATAATATAATAATCAAAATTGAAATACAAAAAGTTCTATAGCCCATTTCAATCGTTATTTTTTTTTTGAATCTCGGATAAAGAAACCCATTTTTTTTAGTAATTCATTTTTTTCGTATGTGAATTCCATATGATTTTGCCTCCAAAAATTCACCAAAAATGAGTGGGTATACCAAGGAAAAGAAGTCTCACTAACTCTTTGATTGTGGACAGTAAAGGAGGCAAAATCATGACATGAATCCGGTTAAAAATGAAAACTCCAACCTAACCCCACTCAAATCGAATAGTAAGTCACATGGATATAGGAGCGGATTAATGTATTTGTCGACACGTCCGCGTTTGAAAAACGAAGATCTTTTCATAAACAGAAAACAAAATAGATATAGAAAATAGAATCGAAAATCGATTGAATTTCGAATTCGAAAATTTCAAAATTCGAAATCAAAATGAGAATTCTATTTGGAATTTTTTTTTCTAAAAGCCCGAAGCGAGGTGAAAGCAAGAGAGTTTTATTTGTTTTGTTTGTATAAGAGATTTATACTATACTGAAATAAAATCGAAGGGAGTGTAATGAAAATAGGAGTACAATCGAGAAACGAGACATCACAGCAAACAAGTGAAATTGTGCGGTTCGACCAAAATGCATTTTGGTTTTGACTAACCTGTTACCGATGACTTGACAATGAATTCCAATTCGAATCGACGAATTCGGTATATTTTCCACATTCAAAGGAGTTCGTCTATGTTTCTGCTTTACAAATATGATATTTTCTGGGCATTTCTAATAATATCAAACGTTATTCCTATTTTGGCATTTCTAATTTCCGCAGTTTTAGCCCCGATTAGCAAAGGACCAGAGAAGCTTTCTAGTTATGAATCGGGTATAGAACCAATGGGCGATGCTTGGTTACAATTTCGAATCCGTTATTATATGTTTGCTCTAGTTTTTGTTGTTTTTGATGTTGAAACGGTTTTTCTTTATCCATGGGCAAT